TCTGTCGTGTATCCCCGATTAATGCAGCCTCAGATGCTTCAATTGTCGATTCTAGTATTGAGCGAAAGGTTACACCTATGGGTTCTGTATTGCAAGTCAACCCTACTACACCAGTACCAATAGGCGGCATAGGGGAAGAGGCGCTACGTCTAGGAATCAGCAACACGAAAACTTTGTTATAAACTGCCCCCTTTCCTTAGCGGGATCGGGACTAAGAAGAATGGTTGGGATAACAAACATCCATCTCGTTCGTACTGTGGATACCCGTATAACCATCGAAGACTGTTGAAGTGATTAATTCCTGTAAATTAAGGGGCGTTGAGAACAAAGAAATTGTTGGAGTTTCCGGTTTTATCTAGTACCAACACGCGTGATATTAAGAAAAAAGCTTTTGCAGGAAGGTTGGCTAGAGATTTCTTGTAAAAACATTAGCCCCACTTAGTTCATAATGAGAATATTTCAATCTTTTTTGATTTCATGGATTATTCTCATAATGCACATAAAGGAGGAGCCGTATGAGATTTTCATCTCATGTACGGTTTTGAAACGGAGAATTCTTTGAATCGAATGACGACCGTAACGGATGTCAGCTCAATCTGAAGGCAATTATGCGGAAGCTTTACAGAATTATTATGAAGCTATGCGACTAGAAATTGATCCTTACGATCGAAGCTATATACTCTATAACATAGGCCTTATCCACACAAGTAACGGAGAACATACAAAAGCTTTAGAATATTATTTTCGGGCACTAGAACGAAATCCGTTCTTACCACAAGCTTTTAATAATATGGCTGTGATCTGTCATTACGTGCGACTATCTCTACTATAGAAAGAAAAAAGTAAAAGAAAAAAAAAGGAGGGGGGGTAAAGAGCAAATACACTAATAAATACTAGAAAAAAAAAATAGGCTTTCTACATATGCATCGTGCAAAAACGATTTTTATCAGCTGTAGCAAAGAAAGAAACTTCATAGAAGTCGAAATATGAAGAAATCGATATGCCTAGATAGTTTATTCTATGGATAAAGGATCTAATTGATAGAGGAAGCACCGTAAAGATCAATTCGCGAGGTTTTGGGCCGATGCCGATCCAATAAGAACTGCTTATTTATGTCATGATATGAGATAAAAGTAAGGAATCCACTTATGTAATAAAGTCGATCCCCTAAGGTATTGAGCAGCGGTGTAGCATCAGATCCCAAAGACAGTAAGCCTTTTCTTTCTTAGGAAGAAAGGGCTTTTTCAAAGATTCTATATCAATTTTTATATGAAACCGAGATAGATACCTTTCAGAAAATTCTAACTATAGTGGAAATGCTTCTATGTTATTCTTCTGACGGTGGGAGAAAAGATAAAATGAAAGCAAAGCTGATTATTAATTTAATCAAAAGTCAAGTTTGAAACTCATGCTCATGGAATTAACCTCTTTTGGTTAACCCCCCAAAAAAAAGAATAAAGATAAAGATCGATCTATGAGAAATCTCATTCAATTCGATATACTAGATTCAAAAACCCGGGACACCAAAAGAATTGATTGCCGAGCCGTATGAGGCGGGAAACTCTCAAGTACGGTTCTAAGGAAAGGAATTGAACCACCTATTCCGACCGGGGGGAACAGGCCGTTCGACAGGGAGATTCTGAAATTGCGGAGGCTTGGTTCAATCAAGCTGCCGAGTATTGGAAACAAGCTATTGCGCTTACTCCTGGTAATTATATTCAAGCGCAGAATTGGTTGAAGATCACGGGACGTTTCGAATAAGAAACTCTCTGTTTATTTATTTCGAATTTTATTTCTTTAGAATTTCGATATCTATTTTCGTTTGGTATAATGAAAAATTAATTGTCTGTTAGCCCTATCAGTGGAATATAAAAGGGATCATTTATCTGGTAAGAAACAATCAAGGAATTTCATTATATCCTTTCTAAGATCGTTCTATTTCGTCTGGGATTTCGTAAGGATAAACGATACAGGGATACGGTAGAAAATGTATTTTTCTCCTATTCTATTCAAATTAATAAAAGAGACCCCTCGCAGGAATGTCTCTTATCCTAGTAATTACTAATGACTGCTTGGAATAAAGTAATATGTTCTATATACGCCATTAAAGTAGCAGCTTCATTTCGGGACTTCTAATTGAGATATGAATACACTAAGGTTGTACAAAAAAAGGGTTTTTGACAAATTTTAAGCCCGTAAGGGGTTTTATAAGATTAAAAAATATTCAAAAGGTCCGTTGAGCGCCTCCTGGATATGTCATAATAGATCCGAACACTTGCCCTGGATCGACTTCCAGACATAATTGCTCTAGTGAATAACTAAAGAAAATAAATAGATGGGAGATAGAAGTAGAAGAGAAAGAAACTAATTCTAAGCATCTCTCATAGGTTCACTAATCACTGGACTGACTGTTGGCGGGTTTCTTTGTATGTGTTGTCCGGAAAGAGGAGGACTCAATGATTATTCGTTCGCCGGAACCAGAAGTAAAAATTTTGGTAGA